AAGGGGCGGGTACCGACGGAATAAAAATACAAATTGCAGGACGTATCGACGGAAAAGACATTGCACGTGTGGAATGGGTCAGAGAGGGTAGGGTCCCTCTACATAACGTTCGAGCTAAGATTGATTATTGTGCCTCTACGGTTCGAACTATTTATGGGGTATTAGGCATAAAAATTTGGAAATTTGTAAACGAAAAAGGATAAGTAAAAACTTATCTTTTTTCTTTTTCATTGGATCTGATGATAAAAAAATCAACAATTTGAATTTTGTAAGATTTAATAAAGACTGGATTAACGATTTGAAAAAATTGCTATGCTTAGTGTGCGACTCGTTGGTTTTTTTTTGTTAAGTGGTTAGGATTCAGCAAAGACGGTTGATAACCATAATATGAATTACTAACTAGAGAACTAATAATCAACTCATCGCCTCGCTTTATCTGGATATAAAAAAGGAATCAAGATATTAAGTACGAATAGCACATCTTGATGATTTTCTTATAGCAACTGAAACCCTTTTTGAAAAAAAAAAGCTATTCTGATTATGAGTTGTGAAGCAATAAAAAAAATAGGCGGATAATTCAAAGGATGAAAGAAAGAGAACAAACAAATATCAATGATATACGCTCCCAATAGAATATGTAGGGTCTCTGAGTCATCTGATAACTCATAAAAGGTAATGTAACAAAGCAGAAATTCGAATTGATCCCTAATCTTAGGACATAGATTAATAGAACAAAGAAATCCAAATCAAGAGCCCCGAGTCAATACAAACTGAGAAGATTGACTCACGAAAAAATTTAATTTGGGACTCCATTGTATTGTAAAATTCAGACCTAATCATTAATCGAGAAGCGATGGGAACGACGTAACCTGTGAAAACATATGATTCTAAAAAAAAAGAATCCTAATGGTTCATTAGGTAGGATGGCGGAACAAACCAAAGAACAATCCATTTTTAAGGGTAATGGGCTAACCCTACATCTGAAATAGATATTGCTAGAGATTGAACAAATTAATATTCGCCCGCGAAAGATTTGGATTTTATTCAATTTCAAAATTGAGTCCAATCCAATATGTCACTATAATAATATATATTAAAAAGGAAAAAAGAGGGGTATTCATTATAACAATAATATTACGCGAAAATTGAATACTCTATTTATCTATTTATATAGCACGAAGCATCTAAAATAGAATAGATGCTTATTTATATCTCCAAACAAGATATAAAAAGTCTCAATAACCAATAGATTAGATAAAATATTGATGAAATAGTAATGAATCCCACAATTCAATATATTCTAAATATGTATATAATTTTTGAATCGTGTCATTCGCGAGGAGCTGGATGAGAAGAAACTCTCACGTCTAGTTCTGTAGTAGAGATGGAATTGAAAAACAACCATCAACTATAACCCGAAAAAAACCAGATTCCGCAAACAACATAGAGGACGAATGAAAGGAATATCTTCTCGGTGTAATCATATTTGCTTTGGCCGATATGCTCTTCAAGCGCTTGAACCCGCTTGGATTACATCTAGACAAATAGAAGCGGGGAGGCGTGCAATGGCACGAAATGCCCGCCGCAGCGGCAAAATATGGGTACGTATATTTCCAGACAAACCAGTTACTCTAAGACCGACCGAAACCCGTATGGGTTCAGGAAAAGGATCTCCTGAATATTGGGTAGCTGTCGTTAAACCAGGTAGAATAATTTATGAAATGGGAGGAGTACCGGAAAATACAGCCAGAAAAGCTATTGCAATAGCGGCATCCAAAATGCCTATACGAACTCAATTTCTTTTTTCGGAATAATCAAAAAAATAGTTAGAACCACGGAAAGGGGTCCCTGGGATTAAAAAAAAACACTTGCAATTGTAGATTTTTTTGACAATCAATATCTCTTTTTTTTTTTACCCCACCCTTATGCACTGAAAGACCATAAACAAAAATGATATGATTCAACCTCAAACCCATTTGAATGTAGCGGATAATAGCGGGGCACGGGAATTAATGTGTATCCAAATCTTAGGAGCTAGTAATCGACGCTATGCTCATATTGGTGACGTTATTGTTGCGGTAATTAATAAAGCATTACCGAATACACCTTTAGAAAGATCTGAAGTTATCAGAGCTGTAATTGTACGTACTTGTAAAGAACTCAAACGTAGAGATGGTATGATACTACGATATGATGATAATGCTGCGGTTGTGATTGATCAAGAAGGAAAGCCAAAGGGAACTCGAATTTTTGGTCCGATCGCCTACGAATTGAGGCAATTAAATTTCACTAAAATAGTTTCATTAGCACCCGAAGTATTATAAGACAAGACCCTGATAGAATTCTAGTATTGGAATAAAATAGATTAATTAATAAATAGTGTCTCATGCATATGCCTTTTTGTTTTGAAAAAAAAATCGATAAATAAGAGAACGAAAAGAGTCTATTTAAATAGATTAAAATAGAAATAAAATGGAGGAGGGCATGTTGATTATATCAAAATTGGGGGGAAATTTTTTCTTAGTTTATCATGGGTAAGGACACTGTCGCTGACATAATAACCTCTATACGAAATGCTGATATGAATAGAAAGGCAATAGTTCAAATATCCTCTACCAGCATTAACGAAAACATCGTTAAAATACTTTTACGAGAAGGTTTTATTAAAAACGTGAGGAAACATTGTGAAAATGACAAATCTTTTTTGGTTTTAAATCTACGACATAGACGAAAAAGGAAAGGATCGTATAAAACCATTTTAAATTTAAAACAGATCAGTAGAACAGGCCTACGAATCTATTCTAATTATCAACGAATTCCTAGAATTTTAGGTGGGGTGGGAATTGTCATTCTTTCTACTTCTCAAGGTATAATGACAGACCGAGAGGCTCGATCAGAAGGAATCGGAGGAGAAGTTTTGTGTTATATATGGTAATCTTTCTAATATCAGAATTAGATAAGGAACTTCCATACCAATTTGTTAAAAAAAAAAAAGAGAGAAAAAAGAAAGCGGGTTTCATATATTATATCCCTTCTGCATTAGTTAATATGTCATAGATTTAAATTGGAATAAAAGAACAAAAAAAGGATTCGTGAGTCATGAGGGTTTCAGTACTAAAGCACTTCCAGACAGTATTCTCCGAGTTCGTTTAGAGAATAAAAATCTTTCTAGGTTCTATTTCAGGAAGGATTCAATGATTCGATATTTTTTTTTGCTCTAGTCCTTTCATTTTATGGGGATACAATTCGAGGTTCCAAATCTCCAGAAAATTTATTATCTTCCAATAAATGGATTCGTTAAGGAATAATAAATATGAAAAAAAGGGCCTCTGTTCGTAAAATTTGTGAAAAATGTCGCTTAATCCGTAGGCGTGGGCGGATTTTAGTAAATTGTTCCAATCCAAGACATAAACAAAGACAAGGATAATCTTTGTCCCCAAACCAAAAGAGGAGGGGGCTCTCAAAAAAAAGATATTAACACATTATGTTATGATAATATTTAAAAAATATTGAATTAGATTACTCTTAAAGCTCTAATCTATCTAATCTAATAATATAATATTTAGAAAGTCGAATATTAGAAATAGAAAGCATAAATTAGAAATGATTCTTTTTGACATGAGACATGAAATGGATATATCCATAGATCTCTAACTTATCTATTTATGAGATAATAAAATATGGCAAAACTTATACCAAAAAGACCAAAATTTGTACCAAGATTTGGTTCACGTAGGAATAAACGCATTGGTTCCCGTAAGATCGGGCTTAGAATACGAAAGATAGTTATTCATGTTCAAGCTAGTTTCAACAATACCATTGTGACTGTTACAGATATACGAGGTCGCGTGATTTCTTGCTCCTCTGCCGGTACTTGTGGATTCAAAGGTCCAAGAAAAGGAACACCATTTGCTGCTCAAACCGCAGCAATAAATGCTATTAGGGCAGTAGCAAATCCAAATATGCAACAAGCGGAAGTCTTGATAAAGGGTCCCGGTCCCGGAAGAGATGCAGCATTAAGAGCTATTTGTCAAAGTGGAATACTTTTAAGTTTCATAAGAGATGTAACCCCTATGCCACATAATGGCTGTAGACCCCCTAAAAGAAGACGTGTGTAAAAAGCAAGATTGAAAAGATTTGATTTCAAGAGAAATAAAAAATTCCAGAATAAAACAAAACAATAGATTACTATGGTTCGAAAGAAAGTAAGAATATCTACTCGGACAATACAGTGGAAGTGTGTTGAATCAAGAGCAGACGGTAAGCGTCTTTATTATGGGCGCTTTATTCTTTCTCCCCTTATGAAAGGCCAAGCTGATACAATCGGCATTGCGATCCGAAGAGCCTTGCTCGGAGAAATAGAGGGTACATGTATCACACGTGCAAAATCTGAGAAAGTACTACATGAATATTCTACTATAGTAGGGATTCAAGAATCCGTACATGAAATTTTAATGAATTTGAAAGAAATTGTCTTGAGAAGTAATCTGTATGGAACTCAGGACGCATACATTTGTGTCAAAGGTCCTGGATATGTAACTGCTCAAGATATCATTTTACCCCCTTCTGTGGAAATCGTTGATAATACACAGTATATAGCTAACCTAACGGAACCCATTAATTTGTGTATGGGATTACAAATTGAAAGAGATCGAGGATATCGTATAAAAACGACAAATAACTTTCAAGACGGAAGTTATCCTATAGATGCTGTATTCATGCCTGTTCGAAATGCAAATTATAGTATTCATTCTTATGTGAATGGAAATGAAAAACATGAAATGCTTTTTATTGAGATATGGACAAATGGAAGTTTAACTCCTAAAGAAGCACTTTATGAAGCCTCCCGGAATTTGATTGCTTTTTTTCTTCCTTTTTTACATGCGGAAGAAGAAAACTCACATTTCGAAACCAATCAACTCAAAGTTACTTTACCCCTCTTTTCGTTTCATGATAAATTGGCTAACCTGAGTAAAAATAAAAACGAAATTATTTTCAAA